CCAAGTAGGATTCGAACCTACGACCAGTCAGTTAACAGCCGACCGCTCTACCACTGAGCTACTGAGGAACAAGGGGAGATTCGACCTCCTAGAGTTCAACTCCCGCTCTCAACCCATGAACAATATGAGTCCGAAGCTTCTTTCGTAACTCCCGGAATTTCTTCGTAGTGACTCCGTTCCATGCCTCATTTCATAGGGAAGCCCAAAGTGGCTCTATTTCATTCTATTTCACTTCCTAGCACTTCCTATCATTTAATATCCATCCCTTTGGTCTTATTTACATAAGAGATGTCATTTATAGTCTATCTCTTTCTATATATGGAAAGTCAAGAAATTCTCATCGAAACATCGAGAAATTGTGCATATAGAAAACTCTAAAGAAAGAAAAAAAGGAGACCCATGCCATGATTTTCAAATCTTTTCTACCTTTTCTACTTAGTAGTCTAAGTTTCTCGATGAGGATAATTAATTCGGTCGTTGTGGTCGGACTCTATTATGGATTTCTGACCACATTCTCCATAGGTCCCTCTTAGATCTTCTTTCTCCAATCTTGGATTAGGGAAGAAGGAGATATTCGCGACTACTGGCGGTTTCATTATGGGGCAGCTCATGATCTTCATATCGATCTATTATCCACCTCTGCATCTATTCTTTCTTAGCTAAACGGGTGGAAGATCCATCCAATTTGGTTATATCATGGACTCGAAAAGCGGATCTGAATGTGACTGAAATGCACGATCTTCACAGGTATCACTTTTCACGATACCTAAAAGATGGAATAGCGATTTTCGAACCATTTCCTATACGAGAATGGTTTCCATTACTTTGAGAAATGGATTCTATATCAAACTATAGCTATTGCATTAAAGAAGAAAAGAAACTAATAGAAGTCGAAGACGCGGAATGGTAGTGAATAGAGAGAAAGATTCTTCTGATTTTCTTGTTCCTGAAAATATTCTATCTATCTCCTAGACGCCGTAGAGAATTGAGAATTTTCATGTCTTTCAATTCTCGTACTCGTAATTGGAAAGTTACGGAAGGAGGTCCATCATTTTGCAATGAAAACAACATAAAAAACTCTGGACAATTTCAAAATCAGGCCAAGCGTCTTAATACATATGCAAAAAAATTCATTATTGGCCCACCATTGATTAGAAGATTTAGCTTGTATGAATCGCTATTGGTTTGATACGAATAATGGCAGTCGTTTCAGTATGTTAAGGATACAGATGTATCCACAATTCATTTAGAGTTACTTAATAGCCTATTTCTTATACCATATCTCTATCCCGTGAAATTCTCGAGCCGAAAGATGGATGCATATGCTGTGTTTCATTTTGCTAAACGATATCAATTAAATGGTGTATCAATTCCATAAATTGGATATAGCAATAAATAAATCAGCAAAATTCTTTTATTTTAGATAGAAGAAACATTTCTTCTATCTAAAATAAAAGAATGTACCCTTCTATCCAAATCCAATTTGCATCGATAAAATAAATCCAAATTCCAGTAGTGGATGAATAATTGCAAATTTTTGTGTGTACGAGATTAGAATAACTTCAAAATAACTGACATAATTTTTTATTTTTCCTGATCAGAAAAATACATGAAAAAGAAAGGAGGTAGAAAAATTTTGGGATTTATGGTTAAAGAAGAAAAAGAAGAAAACAGGGGTTCTGTTGAATTTCAAGTATTCAGTTTCACCAATAAGATACGGAGACTTGCTTCACATTTGGAATTACACAAAAAAGATTTTTCATCGGAAAGAGGTCTACGAAGACTTTTGGGAAAACGTCAACGTTTGCTGGCTTATTTGGCAAAGAAAAATAGAGTACGTTATAAGAAATTAATCAGTCAGTTGGATATTCGGGAGAAGTAATTTAATCGTTCGAATTTTTTTCTTATTTTATTAGTAGTCTTATAGTAGTCTTAGATTTTTCATTTTGATGAGCCTCGTTTTGAGGAATTCATGGAATAATCCATTTTCATGGAATAATGAATTAAGGAAGAAAGGATATGAGTCTACCGCTTACAAGAAAAGATCTCATGATAGTCAATATGGGCCCTCAGCACCCATCAATGCATGGTGTTCTTCGACTGATCGTTACTCTCGATGGTGAAGATGTTATTGATTGTGAACCCATATTAGGCTATTTACACAGAGGAATGGAAAAAATCGCGGAAAACCGAACTATTATACAATACTTACCTTATGTAACACGATGGGATTATTTAGCTACTATGTTTACAGAAGCAATAACGGTAAATGCACCAGAATTCTTGGAGAATATTCAAATACCCCAAAGAGCCAGCTATATTAGGGTAATTATGTTAGAGTTGAGCCGTATAGCTTCTCACTTGTTATGGCTTGGACCTTTTATGGCGGATCTAGGCGCACAGACCCCTTTTTTCTATATTTTTAGAGAGAGAGAATTGATATATGATCTATTTGAAGCTGCTACAGGTATGCGAATGATGCATAATTACTTTCGCATCGGAGGGGTAGCCGCCGATCTACCTTATGGATGGGTCGATAAATGTTTAGATTTCTGTGATTATTTTTTACGAGGAGTTGTTGAATATCAACAACTTATTACACGGAATCCCGTTTTTTTAGAACGAGTTGAAGGAGTCGGTTTTATTAGCGGAGAAGAAGCAGTAAATTGGGGCTTATCGGGACCGATGTTACGAGCTTCTGGAATACAATGGGATCTTCGTAAAGTTGATCCTTATGAGTCTTACAACCAATTCGATTGGAAAGTCCAATGGCAAAAAGAAGGGGATTCATTAGCTCGCTATTTAGTACGAATGGGTGAAATGAGGGAATCCATCAAAATTATTCAACAGGCTGTAGAGAAAATTCCTGGAGGCCCTTATGAGAATTTAGAAGTCCGACGCTTTAAGAAAACAAAGAATTCCGAATGGAATGATTTTGAATATCGATTTCTTGGTAAAAAACCTTCGCCCAATTTTGAATTGTCAAAGCAAGAGCTTTATGTAAGAGTGGAAGCTCCAAAAGGTGAATTAGGAATTTATCTGGTAGGAGATGATAGTCTTTTCCCCTGGAGATGGAAAATTCGTCCACCCGGTTTTATTAATTTGCAAATTCTTCCTCAACTAGTTAAAAAAATGAAATTGGCTGATATCATGACGATATTAGGTAGTATAGATATCATTATGGGGGAAGTTGATCGTTGAAATGATAATAGATAGGGTAGAGATAGAAACTATCAATTCTTTTTCGAAATCGGAATTATTAAAAGAAGTCTATGGACTGATATGGATTCTACCCATTTTGACCCTCCTACTGGGAATCACAATAGAAGTACTCGTAATTGTGTGGTTAGAAAGAGAAATATCCGCATCGATACAACAACGTATTGGTCCTGAATATGCTGGCCCCCTGGGACTGCTTCAAGCTATAGCCGATGGAACTAAGCTACTTTTTAAGGAGGATATCCTGCCATCCCGAGGAGATATTCCTTTATTTAGCATTGGACCTTCTATAGCAGTCATATCAATTTTATTAAGTTTTTTAGTTATCCCTTTGGGATATCGTTTTGTTTTAGCCGATCTTAGTATTGGTGTTTTTTTATGGATTGCCATTTCAAGTATTGCTCCTATTGGTCTTCTTATGGCAGGATATAGCTCAAATAATAAATATTCTTTTTCAGGCGGTCTACGAGCTGCTGCTCAATCTATTAGTTATGAAATACCATTAACTTTTTGTGTGCTAGCAATATCTCTACGTGTGATTCGTTAAAATAGGATCTTTTTCCTCCAAAATCCATTGAATATTTATCTTCCTTTTCTTATTCTCGGGTTGGTAAGTTAAACTAGATAGCTATATGAGTGAAACAAAACAACTTATTAATTTGTAGTAAAAAGAAAAAATCTCATTTCCTACGTACAAGAAAAAAGTTGAAGTAAACATAAGTAGTGTAAACTCTTTACCCCAAGGTTGAGATTTTTTGATTAGTCATCATATCTTGAAGCGGGCAAGAATAAAGGATTCGCGATATGGAATTCCATTACTAGAATATTCCGAGTTATTACTATAACTTATAATCATAAGGGGAATCCATCAAAAATTAGTGAGGGGTTAGGAACACTAAAGTACATAAAGGATTAGTAATGAGGGAATCTAAGACATTAGAGATTTTTCCTCATAAAAGGAATCATAATAAGGACTTGAAATTGGTGGAAATGATCAAGTAGTACTTTCTTCGGATTCCGATCCAGAGTATGTTCCCTTTCACTTGTTAAAGAAATGGCTATCAAGAACGAATTAATCCTTTATTCCTTTTTTCTTTTTAAGTACCCTTCCCCGGGGAAAGAAGAATAGGACAAAAGATATGGAATGCAATACAAAAAAAAGATATTTATTTATTTTTTCCTTCCTCTATTCATATTAATACAGAATTCCTCATGAATTAATGCCTAATTCTTTTCATTTATTAATTGCTATAACGAGTGTTTTATTCCAAGATTAAGTTATTACTGAACAAAGAAAAATTTTCATTATATTATAAAGGACGAGATCAATTCGGAAGCGCTTTTTCTTATTCTAGCAGACGGAATTCCTTTGGTCTAATTTAGGACTTTCCAATCGATTTTATCTTACCTAATTCTATCTATGCCCAGGGGGATAATACCGAAACGAAACAACCCTTTCCTTTTTTCTGATCATAGAGAAGCCGTATGAAGCTAAGGTTTCATGTACGGTTTTGGAATAGCGGTGGGAACTGTGATGTTATCATCGACTATGATTATCTAACAGTTCAAGTACAGTTGATATAGTTGAAGCACAGTCAAAATATGGTTTTTTTGGATGGAATCTTTGGCGTCAGCCTATAGGTTTTCTGGTTTTTCTAATTTCTTCTTTGGCAGAATGTGAAAGATTACCCTTTGATTTACCAGAAGCAGAGGAAGAATTAGTAGCAGGTTATCAAACCGAATATTCCGGTATCAAATATGGTTTATTTTATCTTGTTTCTTACCTAAATTTATTAGTTTCCTCTTTATTTGTAACAGTTCTCTACTTAGGCGGGTGGAATTTCTCTATTCCCTATATATCCTTTTTTGAATTTTTCCAAATGAATAAAATGGTTGGAATTTTGGAAATGACAATGGGTATCTTTATTACATTAACTAAAGCTTATTTATTTCTCTTCATTTCTATCACAATAAGATGGACTTTACCCAGGATGAGAATGGATCAGTTATTAAATCTTGGATGGAAATTTCTTTTACCTATTTCCCTGGGCAATCTCTTATTAACAACTTCTTCCCAACTTGTTTCACTATAAATAAGATAATACAATAACAGTAAGAATATTTTCAACACAAAAGTTCTCTCAAACAAGAGAAAGAAACATATCTTTTTCATAGATATTTAGAATATGTTCCCTATGGTAACTGGGTTCATGAGTTATGGTCAACAAACAATACGCGCTGCAAGGTACATTGGTCAAAGTTTCATAATTACCTTATCCCACACAAATCGTTTACCTATAACGATTCACTACCCTTATGAAAAATCAATTACATCGGAGCGTTTCCGGGGGCGAATCCACTTTGAATTTGATAAATGTATTGCTTGTGAAGTATGTGTTCGCGTATGCCCGATAGATCTACCCCTTGTGGATTGGAGATTTGAAAAGGATATTAAAAGGAAACAATTGCTTAATTATAGTATTGATTTCGGAGTTTGTATATTTTGTGGTAATTGTGTTGAGTACTGTCCGACAAGCTGTTTATCAATGACTGAAGAATATGAACTTTCTACTTATGATCGTCATGAATTGAATTACAATCAAATTGCTTTGAGTCGGTTACCAATCTCCATAATGGGAGATTACACAATTCAAACAATTAGGAATTCGACTCAAAGTAAAATAGACGAAGAAAAATCTTGGAATTCAAGAACGGTTACTAATTATTAGTTACTAGGATTTTTCTTTTTTGTTAGAAAAATCCAATAGTTTTTTATTAACTATAAAGAAAAACAAATAACTACTGCTTATTGCAAATTATTCCTGATTTAAAATGAGAGTAGATTTTCGTGATGTCATTTCTAACTATACAACTTATATGCAAAAAAATATCCTAATCCCTTTTTCCTTCCTTGAATCTTTTAGTTTTAGTCAGTTCATGAAAAATTTTATACTATTAATTTCTTCTTATCCATAATGGATTTACCTGGACCAATACATGAGATTCTTGTGCTATTTGGGGGATTTGTTCTTCTACTAGGAGGTCTAGGAGTAGTATTACTTACCAACCCAATTTATTCTGCCTTTTCGCTGGGATTAGTTCTTGTTTGTATATCCTTATTCTATATTTTATTGAATTCCTACTTTGTAGCTGTCGCACAACTTCTTATTTATGTGGGAGCTATAAATGTTTTGATCATATTTGCCGTAATGTTCATAAATGGCTCAGAATGGTCTAAAAATAAGAATTATTGGACTATTGGAGATGGGTTCACTTCACTCGTTTGTATAACTATTCTTTTTTCACTAATGACTACTATCCCAGATACGTCATGGTATGGAATTCTTTGGACTACAAGATCAAACCAAATAGTAGAACAGGGTCTCATAAATAACGTTCAACAAATTGGGATTCATTTAGCAACTGATTTTTATCTTCCGTTTGAACTCATTTCCATAATTCTTCTAGTTTCTTTAATAGGTGCAATTACTATGGCTCGGCAATAAGAAATACTTAGAATTAGTCAAAATTCTTAGAATTTCAAATCTAAAATAAATAACTAAAGAATCACAATTTTGATTTAGTAAAACCCATCTACTGCCAACAAATACCTTCTTTTCTCTTTTGTTGTGTAACTGTTCTATTCTAATTAATGGAATCGGTTCAATTCTTGTCCTCATATTGAAATGAATCGAGATTGATAAGGAGTTAGTTAATGATGTTTGAGCATGTACTTTTTTTTAGTGTCTATTTATTTTCGATTGGTATCTATGGATTGATCACAAGCCGAAACATGGTTAGAGCTCTAATATGTCTTGAACTTATACTGAATTCAATTAATCTAAATCTCGTAACATTTTCTGATCTATTTGATAGTCGCCAATTAAAAGGAGACATTTTCGCAATTTTTGTTATAGCCCTTGCGGCTGCTGAAGCAGCTATTGGACTATCCATTCTTTCTTCCATCCATCGTAACAAGAAATCAACTCGTATCAATCAATCTAATTTTTTGAATAATTAGACATAAAATCCTCTAAACAAAGGCGCACATATAATAATAATATCAAATATTAAGATGAATAGAAATCTAATACTATTTTCTTCTATTTTCTTATTATTTTATTATTTTATAATATCTATTTTTTGATTAGGTTATTACATAGTATTCTTTTTTACTTATTGAATTTTTGCAATTCATTGATATTGCAATTTGAATATTGCAATAATTTATATTGAAAAGACGATAGCCAATAAATTGGCTAATTCGAATTCGTATGTACAATTCGTATAATTATGATTGTTGAAGCCAAAAATTCAAGTCTCTTGGCTCTTTTCACGCTTTCTCACAAACGGATTAAGAAATATATTGCATTATTTTATTTATTTATTTGTTGAAGTTTGGATAAACCATTGCTTCGTCTGGTGTCTACAATACATATGACTCATATAGTACTAATTTCATTTTTACCAGATCGAAAATTTTTATGTTGAAAAGGAAAATTTATAGATCCAATGTCACATTCCGTAAAAATTTATGATACATGTATAGGATGCACTCAATGTGTACGAGCTTGTCCAACAGATGTATTAGAAATGATACCCTGGGATGGGTGTAAAGCCAAGCAAATTGCTTCCGCGCCGAGAACCGAAGATTGTGTGGGTTGTAAGAGATGTGAATCTGCCTGCCCAACAGATTTTTTAAGTGTCCGCGTTTATTTAGGGCCTGAAACAACCCGCAGCATGGCTCTATCTTATTGATACGTTACAAAAAACTCCACTTGAATCGTCTGATTCCTCTTTACCGAGGAAGCCTGTGCTCGCTTATTTCGAGCACGGGCTTTTCTGGTCAAAACGTATCTTCTCTTTATCACTTTATCATGAGTTATTTTCCTTGGTTAACAATACTTGTTGTTTTGCCGATATTTGCAGGTTCATTAATTTTCTTTTTACCTCATAGGGGAAACAAAATCGTTAGGTGGTATACTATATCTATTTGTTTATTAGAATTCCTTCTAATGACTTATGCATTCTGTTATCATTTCCAATTGGAGGATCCCTTAATCCAATTAAAGGAGGATTCTAAATGGATAGATGTCTTTGATTTCCACTGGAGATTGGGAATCGATGGACTTTCATTAGGATCTATTTTATTGACAGGATTTATCACTACTTTAGCTACTTTAGCAGCTTGGCCAGTTACCCGGAATTCGCGATTATTCTATTTCCTGATGCTAGCAATGTATAGTGGTCAAATAGGATTATTTTCTTCGCGAGACCTTTTACTTTTTTTTATCATGTGGGAGTTAGAATTAATTCCTGTTTACTTACTTTTATCCATGTGGGGGGGAAAGAGGCGTCTGTATTCAGCTACAAAATTTATTTTGTATACTGCAGGCGGTTCCATTTTTTTCTTAATCGGAGTTCTAGGTATGGGCTTATATGGTTCCAACGAACCAAGATTAGATTTGGAAAGATTAATTAATCGATCATACCCTGCAACATTGGAAATACTATTTTATTTTGGCTTCCTTATTGCTTATGCTGTCAAATTGCCGATTATACCCCTACATACGTGGTTACCAGATACCCATGGGGAAGCGCATTACAGTACATGTATGCTTTTAGCGGGAATCCTATTAAAGATGGGAGCATACGGATTGATTCGGATCAATATGGAATTGTTACCTCATGCTCATTATCTATTTTCCCCCTGGTTGGTAATAATAGGAGCGATGCAAATAATCTATGCAGCTTCAACTTCTCTTGGTCAACGAAATTTCAAAAAAAGAATAGCCTACTCCTCCGTATCTCACATGGGTTTCATAATTATAGGAATTGGTTCCATAACCAACATTGGACTCAATGGAGCTATTTTACAAATACTATCCCATGGATTTATTGGTGCTACACTTTTTTTCTTGGCGGGAACGGCTTGTGATAGAATGCGTCTTGTTTATCTCGAAGAACTGGGGGGGATATCTATCCCAATGCCGAAAATTTTTACCATGTTTAGTAGCTTTTCAATGGCTTCTCTTGCCTTACCAGGAATGAGCGGTTTTGTTGCAGAATTAGTAGTATTTTTTGGACTAATTACTAGTCCAAAATTTCTGTTAATACCAAAAATGCTAATTACTTTTGTAATGGCAATTGGAATGATATTAACTCCTATTTTTTTATTATCTATGTTACGCCAGATGTTCTATGGATACAAGCTATTTCATGTTCCAAACGCAAATTTGGTGGATTCTGGACCACGAGAACTCTTTCTTTTAATCTGTATCTTTTTACCAGTAATAGGAATTGGTATTTATCCAGATTTTGTTCTCTCGCTATCGGTTGACAAGGTAGAGGCTCTCTTATCCAATTATTATCCTAAATAATTTTTTTTTACTAGTCCGCTCTATATTCCATAGTGGAAAAACCAAATAATTCAGAAAAAAGTAAAAAAGTCTAATTAGATCTATCTCGAATTTTTGAGAACCCTTTGAGAAGGCGTTCAAGGGTTCTCAAATCAAACAAAAATGGAAAAACTTTCATTTCACGAAGGTTTTATGTTATGTAATCATTTAGATGGTAATGTAAATGCACCATAACTATGTAAACCTATTCCTAATAGATTGATACCAAAATAACAGATCCAAATTATAAGAAATCCTATCGAAGCTACAAGTGCGGAATTCGTACCCTTCCAATTTGGATTTGTTCTACTATGTAAATAAATTGCGAATATGGTCCAAGTAATAAATGCCCAAGTTTCCTTAGGATCCCAATTCCAATAGGATCCCCACGCCTCATTAGCCCATACTGCTCCACAAAGAATACCCATGGTTAAAAGGGTAAACCCTAGGCTAATGACACGATAACTCCAAGAATCCAAACGCTCAATTAATTGATATTTGTAATAATTTGGAAATGAAGGAAAAGAGGTGTTTTTTAAAGCACTTCTTTTTACATAGAAATATTCAATCTCACTAAACTCACTAAAGAAAAATGTTTTATTTAAAACATTTTTTTTCTTTTCTAAAAAGAAATTGAAATTCTTTCGAAATTTAATGATTAGAAGAGCGGCGGATAATAAGGATCCGCACAAAAGAGTTGCATAGCTTAGTAACATCATACTGACATGCATCATTAACCACTGAGATTGTAGAGCAGGTACTAGTATTGTGGATTGATGCATTTCAGTTAAAAGACCCGACGTGGCAAAGCCTTGCGTTAAAATAGTACTTGGCGTAGTTATTGTGCTTAAATCATTTTTAGAGTTCTGTATCTTAGGAATCATATGAAGAATATACAGAGCCCATGAAAGGAAGATCAATGACTCATATAAATTACTTAATGGAAAATGTCCCGAAGAAGCCCAACGAGAAACTAAGAATCCTGTTATAGAGAAAAAAGTAGCTATCATTCCTTTTTCTGACGAATCACGTAATCCCCCAAGTTCACGAACTAATAAGGTTATCAAATGAATTGTAATCACAATTGAAATGGTTGAGAAAGAGATATGAGTTAGTATATGTTCTAAAGTTGCAAATAGCATAAGGAGAAGGTCCCATTACAAAATTGGAAATTTCGAATTGAATCCATTTTCTAATCTATTGTATTCTTTTTCGAGAATGCCGCCACTCGGACTCGAACCGAGATGCTTGAGCACTGCTTCCTAAGAGCAGCGTGTCTACCAATTTCACCATGGCGGCTAACTTTAAATAATAGGGAAGTTAAAAGAATAATAGTTATTTTCTCGCAAATCGTCGAGATTGGGAGAGTCCATAGAATTTAGGAACATTAGAATCTTCATTAAAATGGACTTCATTTGGTAGTATCATTGGGGATTTTTTTAACAATAAACTCTTGCTTTGCCCAATAGAAACAAAGCTTGAAAGAGTTGGAACTGTTTTTTCTCAGTTGCAATATAGAACTCATTTTTTTCTAATTAGTTTCTCATTGAAATAAAAAAAAATCTTTCAATCTATCCATTAGAATTTCTATAATTTCATCATTAAATACAAAGAATTTTGGATTTTAGCAAAATTTCTAGAATGAAAGCCTTTATGCTCTTATTAATATGATTTACCAAGCCTAAACCTATTTTTTTTTTGGATTTTTGATAAGATAGGTAGAAGTTGTAAGTCCTATTGCAAGAATACTCTACTTTTCATAATAGAATCCTCATATTTTATTATGAGGATTCTATTATGAAAAGTTCGTTGATAGGAAAAGAATACTTAGGACACAGTATACCAAAAACTTTTGTTCTATATATCAGAGGGGTTAGTTCTAAGAATATTGTACCGAGGAATTCAACACATAAAAGTACATTCATTAATTAATCCGAATTATTCATTTTAAATAATTGGAATTTCTTTGGGATAGGTCAATTCAGATTATTCCAAAACCAGATTATTTGTTTGTTTGTTGCCCAGAAAAACCCTTTGGTTTTGGATGCTCGCTACCGCTGGAAAATGATCTTGATTTTGCTAAAGAATAAGATTGTACTATGGAAAAATAAGTCTTTTTCTTCCAAAGATTTTTACGAATACGCTTTTTTGACATCGAAGTACGTTTTTTTGGAACTGCCATTCAAAAAGGAGATTACTTTTTTTCTAGTTGTATGTGAAAGACATCTATTGCCGCAAATCAATCCTTCTTTCTGTTTTTTCTTAGTATTTATACTTTTTCTTAGTATTTATACTTAGATACTGAACTGAAATTCTGAATTCTTTTTTACTTGATTTTCTCTAATGCGGATAAGACAAGAATTTTTTAGCATATTTTTCATATATATTTTATACTTTGTTTTAATAATATAGAATATATACAAAGGTTTTCTATTTAAATTAAATCAATTTATATATTAAGTATACTCCATATATAGATCTACGGCCTATCCCCCATATAAGATGGGGGGATAAAAGGAAGGGAAAATTCAAATAGTTAATTAAGTTCAGAATGGAATTCCAATCAAAACAAAAAAAATACTTAGTCTCTTAAATAAGACATTCTAAAACTTAGGTAATTCTAGTCATTAGGATTTCAGTTCTATATGAAGTAAGGAATATTCGATAATTTCCTATAAACATAGGTTTTCATTGGAATTTAATCAATCAGTTACGAAACATGAGAGCTGCTTCATCTTCATTTTAATAGAAAGAAATACAAAAATGAATAGAAAGTAAAATGATTCAATCCTTTTTTGTATTTTAACAAATATCCTTCTTTAGGTAATAACTAGGTAACAAAGTTATTTAATTAACTTTTTGAATTTAACCAAGTAAACCCATTCTTCATTTTTGATTATTTCAATGAGAGAAATTTGGAAAAATGAAGAATTCCAGTATTTTGTCTTATTCTTATTTTTTTGAATTCCTTCAGAAAGAGATAAGAATTGGTTTGGTGAATCGGAAACAATTTTATTTTATAGAAAAATTTCAAGTAAAAATTGCAATTTCTTTTCTTATGGAACATACATATCAATATGCATGGGTAATCCCTCTTCTCCCACTTCCAGTTATTATGTCAATGGGGTTTGGACTTATTCTTATTCCGACAGCAACAAAAAATCTTCGTCGCATATGGGCTTTTCCTTGTGTTTTACTCTTAAGTATAGCTATGGTATTCTCAGTTCACCTATCTATTCAACAAATAAATGGAAGTTCTATCTATCAATATCTATGGTCTTGGACCGTCAATAATGATTTTTCCTTAGAATTTGGATACTTGATCGACCCGCTTACTTCTATTATGTTAATACTAATTACTACTGTAGGAATCCTCGTTCTTATTTATAGTGACGATTATATGTCTCACGATGAAGGATATTTGAGATTTTTTGTTTATATAAGTTTTTTCAATACTTCCATGTTGGGATTGGTTACTAGTTCCAATTTGATACAAATTTATTTTTTTTGGGAACTTGTGGGAATGTGTTCCTATTTATTGATAGGCTTTTGGTTTACACGGCCAATTGCAGCGAGTGCTTGTCAAAAAGCTTTTGTAACTAATCGTGTAGGGGATTTTGGTCTGTTATTAGGAATTTTAGGTTTTTTTTGGATAACAGGTAGTTTAGAGTTTAGGGATTTGTTCAAAATAGCTAATAACTGGATTCCTAATAATGGGATTAATTCCTTACTTACTACTTTGTGTGCTTTTTTATTATTCCTTGGTGCAGTTGCGAAATCTGCACAATTCCCTCTTCACGTATGGTTACCCGATGCTATGGAAGGACCCACTCCCATTTCGGCTCTTATACACGCAGCAACTATGGTTGCTGCGGGGATTTTTCTTCTAGCTCGACTTCTTCCTCTTTTCATATCCCTACCTTTAATAATGAGTTTCATTTCTTTAGTAGGTACAATAACACTCTTCTTAGGAGCTACTTTAGCTCTTGCTCAGAGAGATATTAAAAGAAGCTTAGCCTATTCTACAATGTCTCAATTGGGTTATATGATGTTAGCTCTAGGTATAGGTTCTTATCAAGCTGCTTTATTCCATTTGATCACTCATGCTTATTCGAAAGCTTTATTGTTCTTGGGATCCGGATCCATTATTCATTCAATGGAACCTCTTGTTGGATATTCACCAGATAAAAGTCAGAATATGGTTCTTATGGGTGGTTTAAGAAAATACGTTCCAATTACAAGAACTACTTTTTTATGGGGTACGCTTTCTCTTTGTGGTATTCCACCTCTTGCTTGCTTCTGGTCCAAAGATGAAATCCTTAGTAATAGTTGGTTGTATTCACCCTTTTTTGGAATAATAGCCTCTTTTACTGCAGGATTAACTGCGTTTTATATGTTTCGGATATATTTACTTACTTTTGATGGGTACCTGCGTGTTCATTTTCAAAATTACAGTAGCACTAAAGAGGGTTCGTTGTATTCAATATCCTTATGGGGAAAAAGGATACCCAAAGGAGTGAATAGAGATTTCATTTTATCAACAACGAAGAGTGGAGTTTCTTTTTTTTCACAAAATAGATCCAAAATTCATGGTAATACAAGAAATAGGATAGGGTCCTTTAGTACTTCCTTTGGGGCTAAAAACACTTTTGTCTATCCTCATGAAACGGGAAATACTATGCTATTCCCTCTTTTTATATTACTGCTTTTTACTTTGTTCATTGGATCCATAGGAATCCATTTTGATAATGGAGTAATGGATAATGGAATAGCGGAGTTAACCATATTATCAAAGTGGTTAACTCCCTCAATAAACTTTTTCCAGGAAAGTTCTAATTCTTCCATAAATTCATATGAATTTATCACTAATGCAATTTCTTCTGTAAGTCTAGCTATGTTTGGTCTATCCATAGCATATATCTTCTATGGATCCGCTTATTCCTTTTTTCAGAATTTGGATTTAATAAATTCTCTTGTAAAAGAGGGTCCGAAAAAGTTTTTTTCGGATCAAGTAAAAAAAAAGATATACAGTTGGTCATATAATCGTGGTTATATAGATATTTTCTATACTAGGGTCTTTACCCTGGGTATAAGAGGATTAACTGAACTAACGCAGTTTTTCGATAAGGGTGTCATTGATGGAATTACCAATGGAGTAGGTCTTGCTGGTTTTTGTATAGGAGAAGAAATTAAATATGTAGGGGGAGGGCGAATATCGTCTTATTTATTCTTTTTTTTATGTTATGTATCCGTGTTCTTATTCTTTTTTCTTTCTTAACTTAAGGAATTCCCCCGTCTCCTGCCTAAAGAGCCCCCTTATTCCCCTTCCTATCTTCTTCCCCCATCTCTCCCCCTTTTCTACCATCTCTCTCTTTTTCTATCT